GGAGAAATACGATCAGGAGGAGCTAATTCAAATCCCTCGGGTAAAATAAGAACAGCCCCTACATTCAAAGCCCCCTTTTTACCATTAGCAAGAACTTGTTTCAGTTGCATATCATAAGGAATTCGAACAACTGCTTCAAATACAGTATCAGGAAGTACCGCTTGTGGAACTTCAATATCCACGGGCTTATTAGCTAAATGGCAATTGGCACATACAATACGTCCCGTCGCTTCTCGTGGATTTTCATAACCCTGCTGTGCAAAAATGGGATATGCACTTGAAATGGATGTCCGAGTTATGATATATATCATGAGCGATACGGAAATGGATCGAGTAATCTGTTCCTTTATCCAAGAAAAGGTATTTCTAGTTTGCATGTCCAATCATTGATCGCGAAAATTTCTACAATAAATTGGGTAGGTCGCTAGTATAGTTCCCTATCCACGATTCTGCTACTTACCGAAAAATTTTTACTGGAATATAGGATGAATCCCCGGAATGGGTAGAAATATAAAGAGAAAGAGTAAGTGTGATTTAAAATGCTTTACTTATGTATAAATACTACTTATGTACTGTACAAATAGAAAGTCACAAACATTCTAATTGGATTAATATCAGCGGATCAGTTTTCAGTCATTCATTGAATGATAAATCACTACAAGTGACGGAGATACCCGATTTAAATAACGGAAAATCCAATATTTAAAAATTGTATCTAGAATGACTGGAAAAGTGGAAACAAGACCAGATATAATTTGATCGTTATGAACAAATCCAAAATCTTTGTAAACAGAGCCAATCATTAGTTCCCAACCATGGGGTGAATGGAATCCGATACATAAATCCGTTAATAAAAGAATAGAAAAAGCTTTTATTGTGTCGCTTAAGTTATATAGGAATTCTTGAGTCCAAGAGTTAAGAATAACAAGTTCTTCATTACCCAGAATAGAATAACCACTGAGAATAACGAAAGAGATTATATTTGTCGAGAAGTGCAAAATCGTATTTATACGATCCTCATTGTGTATCTTGATTAATTGGATCGTTTCTTTGTGGATTCCTATACGAAGCTTTTGTAGATGTATCTCCGAGTATTCGTTTATCATTTCTTCCAAGAGGAGGAGTTCCTCTAATTCTATGAATTTTTCTAGAATACTTTTTTCTTGAATATCAGTCAAAAAAGTTTCGGATTGCCTAGTAGTCCACCAATTCGTAATCCAAGATTCCAGACTTTTATTAAATGAGAGAGAAATCCACCAGGGCAAAAATACTATAGATGCGAGATATAGAAGAGGAGTGAATGCTTTCTTTTTTGCCATTTTTTCATCTGTGAATTGTTAATGAACCCACCTCATTCGTCGACTCTATACGATCTGTATATCAAGCATGAGTTCGATTACAAGGTATCGAACCTATGAATCTATTCAATGTTTTTTATTTGTGATTTCGTGGTTAGTCCTTGAATCTAGAAAGAATACAGAAATAGAATAAGAATCCACTTCGAATTTCGAATGAAGAAATAAAAAAAAAAAAATATTGTTTCCAGATATTTCTCAATTGGTCAAATTCGAAGCAAGTGTCTCCTTTCGATGAATGCCCGAAAGAACCACTTCAAGTAATGAATAGTATTCATTTTGAGACGAAAGAACTCTTTTTCTATCATTCTATCAAAATATAAAATATTTCGAAAAAATTTCACCGACTACCCATAGTCCAGGAATAGAATAATTGAGAGAAATTTCTTAAGAATATTGTGATGATCAAAAAAGAGTAACAAAACAAGACAGAAATTGATAAGAGATCCAATTGTTTGGTCATTAAGGAGTACAAAAGAAAGGATAAAAAAACGCCGATTGACAAAAAATAAAAAATAAATAATTTACAATATATGATCTATCTGGATCTAAAGTGTCAATTCCAACAAATATTATTGGACTTAAATCCAATTTTTTTTATTTTGAAATTTTTTGATATATGGGATGAATCTTCGATTTGTTACTTGTTTTGTTACTGAATTGAGTTGAGTGGATTTTCATACGTATAAAAGACCATTTTTGTGGACAAAAAAAAGTTTCGTTTTATGCTTGTTCCGTATACGTCTGCTTTGGCTCAAATGAGCGTTCTGAAGAAACTTTAAGTTATGTTATAGAAAGGGTTCTTGAGTTTTTTCCCTCCTGCCGAGAAAGGCATTCATTCTCAGTTCATTTTTCAAAATACTTCAATTGGTACACGCAAGAAATAGGCCAATTCAGCAGCTTTTTGTTCAATTTCTCCGGGAGTTAAATTCTCATCAGTACGAGTCAAGGGAATAGCCCCCTGGCCTCGGATTTCCATATAAAGGACACGACGAGCATAAATACCCTCTTTGACTTCTATTCTGACGGACTGAATATCTTTTATAAGGAATCGGAGGAAGATGCGACGATTTTTTCCAGGAAATCCCCAACGAAAAATACATACTATTCCTTCTTTTCTATCGAATCGATCATAACCACTACCTACATTCCACAAAATTGTGCACCACAAATAGGAGCTAATAAAGAGACCCGCGATCCCATAGAAAGACATCACGATCCCTTGTGGAAAAAAAATTATTTGCTGAGCCGGAAATAAAGATATCAAATTTCTACCAAGATAACTGGAAGTTCCAACCAATAAGAATCCCAATGAACCTAAAAAAAGGATAAAGGCCCAGCAGAAATTACTTGTTTTTCGAGACCCTGTTATAAGTTCTATCCATATACGTTCTGATCGCCAACTCATACTTAATCCGCTTGCATTTTATTGGAATTGAGAGAATAAGCCAAATGAATTTGACTTTACTCTTTTTTTTTTTGTTTCCGAAATAACTCTCATCAACTAGCACTATTTTGATGTGAACCTTTAGGAATAATTTAATTCATCAAATTGGTTAGATCTAAAATAATAACATCCTCTTCATATGATTCCCTTATAGATACATTGACTTTACATTTCAGACATCCACCGATCCTGATCTATTTGAAAATAGCTAGAATTCGTTTACCCATATATCATTTTCTGCATGCATACGAGCTCTTTCATTTATGTTCGGCGGAACCGCATATTAGACCATATTCCACTAAATAGATATCTTTGTTATGATACAAGTCTAAGTTTTGAAAAAAAAAAAATGGATGAGATTGAGTCCCATCGGATTTAAACAATCTTATTTTTTTGAACATGAAGAGATAAAGAAGCCATTGCAATTGCCGGAAATACTAGGCCTACTAAAGGCACAAAAATAGAGGGAAAGTTGAAAGTTGTCATAAAATGGGTACCTCGATTTACTAGTTGTACCTGTTATTGTTATATTGTTATAAAGATATCTTATAATAATTATAATAGAATTCTTAATATTCTTAATTAAATAATAATTCTAATTAGTATAGACCTAAGTATATATCTAAGTGAGTATATATAATAAGTGCAAGGAATGTAGAACTAAATAAATGGACTTATTCATCTTTCTACATAAAATAGATGTATGATAATCGACTTTATTATTATTCTTCTTTTGTTGTTGTCTTTTAATTTAATAAAGAAAGAGTTTCTTACAAATTACTGAAAGATTCGTTAGAATCCGATTCAAGAGGGATTCTTAGTCAAAATGGGGATTCTCGGTAGATATAGAAAGATAGAAAACTCTATTTTTTTTTTCTCTATTTGAATTATATATACATACGTAAGAAGGGAAGATGAAATTCGTCAAATAAAACGAATTTCACGAACGGAGGAATTCACTCTTTTATCTTGTTAATAGAAGCTCCCTGATTCCTAGAATATAGGTAAAAAAAGAAGAATTATCCGCAACTTTTGATTCTTTCTACAATTAGATCTTATACCACCCCCAAAACCCTATTCTTATTATTTTTACTTTGATTCTGATAAACTAACTACTTGTTTGCTATAAATAAAATAATTGAACTTAATGCTCTACTTGATTGAATTTTGATTCAAAGGAAAGAAAGCGTGGAGCTGAAATAATTCACTCAGAACAGCTTTTAAAGGATTACGTGGTACGATTAGATCGAATAAGCCCTTCTGGAATAAATATTCGGCCGCTTGGGAACCTTCAGGTACTGTTTTATTCAATGTTTGTTCAATTACTCTTTTACCCGCAAATGCAATGTAGGCGTTGGGTTCGGCAATAATGATATCCCCCAACATACCAAAACTAGCCGTCACCCCACCAGTAGTAGGTGATGTAAGGATTGATACATAGAATAACTTTTTATTTGATTGATAATCATATAAAGCAGAAGATATTTTAGCCATTTGCATCAAGCTCAAACTTCCTTCTTGCATGCGTGCCCCTCCGGAAGCACACACTATAATAAGAGGTAAAAATTTATTGGTAGCGTACTCGATCAAACGGGTAATTTTCTCCCCAACTACGGATCCCATACTACCCCCCATAAACTGAAAATCCATAACCCCAATTGCTGTGGGAATACCGTTTAGTTGGCCTATGCCTGTTTGAACAGCCTCAGTTAATCCTGTTTTTCTTTGATAAGAATCGATACGATCTTTATAAGGCTCCTCCTCCGAATGAAATTCAATGGGATCCAGAGAGACCATGTCTTCATCCATAGAGTCCCAAGTGCCTGGATCAATCGAAAGTTCGATTCTATCTGAACTACTCATTTTCAAATGATATCCACATTGTTCACAAATATTCATTTTTGACTTAAAAAATTTCTTATAATTTAACCCATAACAATTTTCGCATTGAACCCACAAATGCCTATATTTTTGAGTTACATCGAGATCATTAGAACTTTCTCTTATAGTTAAATCACTACCATTAGTGCTGGTTCTTAGACCGGAACTCTCGCTTTTATTACTATTTCTACTTTCACCACAAATGGAACTATAAATGTAACTGTCACTATAATTGACACTACTACTTAAAATGTAAGTATCAATACGGATTTGAGAATGAAGATAACTGTCAATGCAACTATTAATGTGATTATTCC